AAATTTGCTTTCATACCCAAAATTGGATAATTAGGAGGATCCTATCCTTACGAGGGTAAGGCCTTTCACTTCAAAAAGGGGTTAGAGTGGGGAAATGTGGTGATTCATATTTTTTGTGTCTACTCAAAAGTTTCATGTTGAAATTCAGGGTACCCATTATCTGATCCTTTGAATTGTTCAAATTTCTTATTTCTTAAATTAAAGGAATTTTTCATTTTCTAGGATAGTATTAAAAATCTTATCGAAAACTTACGGCAGCTTGCCAAACAAAGGCTAAGAGAAAAAAAAACAAAGGTATGACTGGCATAACATCTACAATTGGATTTAAAAAAGCATAGACCTCTGGCAATTTTGCGAAGAAAAAACTACTCGAATAAAGGGCAGAATTAATACAGATCAAATTAAAGATATTAAGCATAATAAACTTTTTATTTTGTTCTTGGAGATAATTGTATTTTGGTTGAGTTATTGATATAAGTAAAAACGAAAAGAGAAAGGTAGAAAAAATATTTCCTTTTCCTTGAGTTTACCCAACCAAAAATCCTGCAATTCTCAAAGGAGAATAGAAGAAATTTGACTTTCAATACAATATCTTAATTGAATTCTACGTAATGAGCAATAAATTCAAGATAATTCTATATCTATCCGTGTCAAAATCCTAACAACAATCTAATTTTTTCTAAAAATGAAATATTTGGACTAGAATTGACGACAAACCAAGATCACTATTATTCTTTATTAGCGTTAAATCAAAATTTAAATGGGGCGTGGCCAAGTGGTAAGGCAACGGGTTTTGGTCCCGCTATTCGGAGGTTCGAATCCTTCCGTCCCAGAGCATATTCATTCTATCAGAATACAGATCTTTTTTTTTTAGTTTTTAATAAACTAAACTTAATCGAGTTCAACAAATAAATTGAATTTCAACGATGTAATTCAATTTATTTTTTGTAATCCAGTTAAGAAAGAAACAAGGGTTTGAATTCAAAAAAAGGTTAGACGGGCTTTTGATCATATGTTTCTTCTCTTCATATTGAAATAAATTTGTTACTTAGAAAAACCTTACTACCATTTTGATTTGACGGAGTCGAAATGCGAAAGAAGCCATATTTCCTATTCTTTAAATAAATAATAAATGGAGTAATTCAATTATTAATATTAATTCTCTGCAGATCTCTGAATTTTGAAACAAGCGAAAGTTTTTTGTACTATGACTAAATTGAGTCAAGGAGATTAAGTTTCTTAAGACTTGGTTAGGTTAGGATAAAAAAAGGAGTAAGGACTTAATCTATATTTGTTTTGCTCTTATAAAAAATTTGATATTTATGGAAAGATTCCAACAGGTTAATTCATACATTTTTTATTTTACTTTTTGGGAAGATTATAGAAGGATTTCTCCATTTCAAGTAAAAAAAAAAACGTCTAAAAAAAGGAGATCCATAGCCTATAAGTATTGTTATCATCTTTTTTTTTCGATTTATTTTCTTTTTTTGAAAAAAAAAAGAAAATAATTTAAATAAAATATAGGGATTCATTTCTAATTTTGATAAAACTTCTTCAGAAAAATATCTTAGAAAAGAAAAAACATACATTACTATCTACCGACTGAACCAATGACTATTCATGATTCTGTAATGAACTCAATTCTATACCGGCTCAAAATTAGATAAATGTTATGGTAAAACTTCGTTTGAAACGATGTGGTAGAAAGCAACGTGCGACTTGAAGGACACGATCCGTTGTGGATTCTTGCATCCACCATTTTATTTTATATCAAAATGAAGGTGCTCTTGGCTCGACATCACTTGTTCTGCTAAACTACCTTTTTTATTGGGTTGTAGCCTAAATAATATAGGATGGAGCTCGAGTATAAAGTATTGACTTATTTCTTAGGGCAAGGATCTAGGGTTAATATCAATCTATAAAATAGAAGAACTTTGTAAGTATATTTTTGATATACAAATGAAAGGTTCCAAAGTTTCTAACCCAAAAGAAAAAATTCTTGGAATTAAGAAAACGCTTTCGGTACAAAAAGTGTATCACAGGGAATCAAATGTTTGGCTGATTCTTTGAAAAAGGTCACAAAAAGGGGTATGTTGCTGCCATTTTGAACGGATTCAAAATTACCGAAGTCATGTCTAAACCCAATGATTAAAAATCAGGATAAAAGGATACTAGAACAAGAAAACACCCTTTAAATTGTATCAATAACTGCCCCAGAATGAGGAATTCAAAATTTACTAAAAATTTAGTAAAAAGAAAGGGATTTAAAGACCACTCAATAAAAGAAATCTTAAAAATATTTTGTTTAGCTTTTTGAGAATTATCCAACTTGAGTTATGAGTACAAATGGTTTGTCCCTTTCAGAAAGGAAGGAGAAAGGCGGAAGGGGACTTAAATCATAGTCTAATTCCACCCATTTGCCATTGGAATTCGATACATAAATAGAGCCTCAAATCATTTTTCTCGAGCCGTACGAAGAAAAAACTTCCTATACGTTTCTGGGGGGGTATTGTTTATCTACATCTATCCCAATGAGCCGTCTATCGAATCGTTGCAATTGATGTTAGATTCCGAAGAGAAGGAAGAGATCTTCGGAAAGTGGGTTTTTATGATCCAAAAAAGCATCAAAGTTATTTAAATGTTCCTGCCATTCTTTTTTTTCTTGAAAAAGGTGCTCAACCTACAGGAACTGTTCAGGATATTTTAAAGAAGGCAGAAATTTTAAAGTAATTTCGTCCTAATCAAACGCAAATTTATTTGAATTAAGGAAAAATGGGATCAGAAAGGGGTCATGACTTGTATAGTTTTGTATAGCTTTGCTCGACTATTTTTTCCTCTTTCTTTTTTTTCTATGCGTACCTATTTCTCTTTATTCCCATAAAATTCTAGATTTTATATCGAGAACAAGAAAACCTTTATTTTTTTGCTAGTTCTTCATTTCCCCATTTCCTTTTTTGTATCTATGTCCATTTGTTATGGAGTGCCAATTCAACACAAGTATTTTTTTGTATTTGTGGTTTTCCATTCTATTCTTTTTAGAAAATGGATAATTTTATTATATTGACAACAGGGTATCTAACAAATAGAATTTAGTAGAATTACTAAGTGTATCTATTTATCTCCGTCTCAGAAGTTTGGTTTTTTACTTTACTTCATTGGGCTTTGATGTAAGAAGTTTTTTGGTTGAAATTAAAAAGGTCTATAAATTTTTGGCTTTATCTCGATTTTTTATTTGAAAATTTTTTAGTATTTTTATGTTAAAAAATAAATTTATTTTCTTTTTTAGTTCAATTTTTCGATTACTTCGTCTAATTTTTTTATTGTTTGTTATTATGATTGTATCGACTTATTCTTTTTTCGGGTTGCTAACTCAACGGTAGAGTACTCGGCTTTTAAGTGCGGTTAGAATCTTTTACACATTTGGATGAAGCGAGGATTCGTCCATACTTTTGGTAAAGTTTTAAAGACCACGACTGATCCTAAAAGGAAATGAATGGAAAAAATAGCATGTCGTATCAATGAAAAATTCAAAGAATATTTTATTCTTACCAGATCGGTACAAAACCATTTTTCAAATGGAACAAAATGAATTCAATTAAAAATTGGGTCGAGTGAATAAATGGATAGAACCCTACGGTTTCAATTAATTATAGGGAAAGCAAAAGTAACGAGCTTCTATTCTTAATTTGAATAATTACCCGATCTTATTTCTAATTATAGGTTAAAAATAGATTAGTACCAGTTGCGGAACGGAACAGGTTTCTTCATGGATTATATGAATCCTAGTTATTGGTCTACTTCATTATGGAATGGAAGTAGATGTGTAAAAGAAGCAGCATATTGATAATGATAAATGATTTTTTTTTTCCAAAATAAAAAGAGTGATTGGTTTGAAAAAATAAAGGATTTCTAAGCATCTTTTTATCCTAAAACAAATAATGAGCAGAAAAATTTCAATTAAATGTAAAAGAAGGGAATAGAGAATCCGTTGAAAAGTTTACCGAGGTAGCTATTTTTTTCTTACTAAAGTACCTTGTTTTGCCTGTATCGCACTATGTATCATTTGATAACCACCCAATCCTCTGTCTTTGGTTCCAATGGAGGAGTTCAAAAGATATTTAGAACTAAATAGATCTCAGCAACAGGACTTCCTATATTCACTTAGCTTTCAAGAGTTTATTTATATATTTGCTCATGATCATGGTTTAAATAGATTAATTTTAAATGCGGATTCTGACAAAAAATCTAGCTTACTAATTGTGAAATGGTTAATTACTCAAATGTATCAACAAAATCATTTGATTTTTTCTCCTAATGATCCTAAACAAAATTTATTTTTTGGACACAACACGGATTTATATTGTCAAATCCTATTCGAAGCATTTTCCGTCGTTTTGGAAATTCCATTTTCTCTACGAGAAAGACCATTTATAGAAAGGAAAGAGATCGTCCAATTTTTTAATTTACAATCCATTCATTCAATATTTCCTTTTTTAGAAGACAAATTATCACATTCCAATTATGTAGTAGATATACTACTACCCCATTCCATCCATCTGGAAATCTTGATTCAAACTCTTCGTTATTGGATAAAAGACGCTTCTTCTTTGCATTTATTGCGATTTTTTCTGCACAAGTATCATAATCGGAATAGTTTTATTATTCCAAAACAATCTTGTTTTTTTTTTTCAAAAAAAAAAGGAATCAAAGATTCTTCTTCTTCCTATATAACTCTAAAGTGTGTGAATATGAATCTATCTTCGTTTTTCTGCGTAACCAATCTTTTCATTTACGATCAATATCTTCTGAAGCTTTTCTTGAACGTATCTATTTCTATGAAAAAATAGAACATTTTCTCGAAGCTTGTGCTAAGGATTTTAAGGCTTTTTTTTGGTTGTTCAAGGATTTTTTCATGCATTATGTTAGTTATCAAGGAAAATTCATTTTGGTTTCAAAAGGAACGTCCTTTTTAATCTCTAAATGGAAATATTACTTAGTCA